CTTCTCTATAAAGGACCGGAAATACCTTGCTTACGTATCATTGGAAAGTGCATTAACATAAATACGGCAGTAAGGAGAGGCAATACAAAAGTGTGTAAACTATAAAAACGAGTTAAAGTGGATTGGCCCACACTAGCACTTCCACGTAATAACTCTACTAAAGGCGATCCTATTACAGGAATAGCTTCAGGTACGCCTGTCACGATTTTTACTGCCCAATAACCAATTTGGTCCCGAGGTAAGGAATAACCAGTTACACCAAAAGATGCAGTCAATACAGCCAAAACCACACCCGTAACCCAAGTTAATTCGCGAGGTTTTTTAAATCCACCTGTGAGATACACACGAAATACGTGCAGGATCATCATGAGAACCATCATACTTGCTGACCATCGATGAACTGATCGGATTAACCAACCAAAGTTGGCCTCAGTCATGATGTATTGAACAGAGGAAAAAGCCTCTGTAACGGTTGGACGATAGTAAAAAGTCATAGCAAAACCCGTAGCTACTTGTACTAGAAAACAAGTAAGTGTGATCCCCCCTAAACAATAAAATATGTTGACATGAGGAGGAACATATTTACTAGTTATATCATCTGCAATCGCCTGAATCTCAAGACGTTCCTCAAACCAATCATATACTTTATTGAGATAGGTAACCCAATGGAACTCCCCCTCTGAGAACCGTATATGAGAATTTCATCTCGTACGGCTCAAGCGGAAACACACAAATACTGATTTCAACGGATATATAATAGAAAGTGAAAAACTTCATTAACCACTTGATTCGATTTGCCTCGAAGATACGAAGTAACAAAAATCCGGAATCTCTTCTTTGTGATGATAATGCCAAAAAATATCAAGTTGGCTCATCTGTCTTTCTTTATGTTGATCGTTACAGGCCTCTTGAATCTTCTCTTCCCTATTTTTTATTTGATTTATTGTTTTTTTTTTTTTTTTTGTGCGTACTGCGGGATTTACTCTTGTTTTACTATTGATAGGAATTCTCTTGTTGAGACCCTATGAATCAATTGAAACCTCAGATTCATACTAGAACCACGATGATTTAGCCTCAAGCTAAACTCAAAGGTTCTCTGAGTAAGAACCTTTGATGATCACTTATTGAATGAATGGATGTAATGACTCAACAAAATCTAGAGAAAGAGTTATCCTTCGGTCAAAATAAATCTGAAGGAATAAAATTCGTTTGATTTAGGAAATACCTATTTGAATTTTTTTTGAGTCCGGTTGCGAGGTCTGAATAAATAGTAGGTATGAATCATAGTTCAAATATTTCTTTTCTTGATCTATTCTATATATTCCGTGCTCCAGATACTAGAATAAATATCCGACGAGGTAGAATCATCTTGATAGAGATAACAGGTCCATTCTATGTATTATCAATAGGATCAATTATAACAAGTCACACACTCATATTCCGGAAATACCGAAACAAATAAATTCCACGGTCGAACTACCAGAATAGAATGGTCTAGAAATCCAAGTCTAAAGTAATTTTTTCTTTGATTGAAAGACTAGGACTTCATAGTTCTTATAAACCTAACTCATTGAAATTCCATCCAGTAAAACGGAAGAATTATAAATTTCCAAAATAATAGATAGGAATATCGCAAATAGAGCCATTGCGACCCCCATAAGTGGTGTAGTCCCCCATCCCGGGGCTACTTTACCATATTCCGAATTCAATGGTTTCAATAAATCCCCTACAGTAGTTCGTCTTGGCCCAGATCTAGAACTATCCTCAACGGTTTGTGTAGCCATAAATCCTATTTAATGATTGGTTGAGATCTGTTGACTTTGTATACTATTCCATTGTAGTTGTAAATAAACGATCTTATCGTAGATCCATTGTGATCTTGAAATTATCTAAAAATGGAAACAGCAACCCTAGTCGCCATCTCCATATCTGGTTTACTTGTAAGCTTTACTGGGTACGCCTTATATACCGCTTTTGGGCAACCCTCTCAACAACTAAGAGATCCATTCGAAGAACACGGGGACTAGTTGAAGTAATGAGCCTCCCAATATGGGAGGCTCATTACTTCAATTAAATTATTTCGAAAGGTTATTTCATTTTTTTAGTCGGAACCTTAGGTGGTTCTCGAAAAAAGATAGCGAAAAAAATTATCCCTAAAGTCGAGACTAAAAGGAATGTATAAACCAATGCTTCCATGGATTCGATCGTGGTTTACAATTATAGCTTCCACACCTATTCATTTGGGATCATTTACCATATCATATAAAGAAAGAAAAAAAGTCAAAGAAAAGATGGTGATTCAAGTCAAGATTTCTCTGATACCCAATGTCAAATAAAAAAAAAATAGAGGCGAAAGATACCACAACAATGTCGTATCAGACTACTTGTCTCCTTGTAGTTGGATCTCCAAGTTTTTGGAATGCTCCAAATTCCACTTGAGCATCCAAATCTGGATCAATACCAGCAAAAACATCTCTGAACAAGGTTCTAGCGCCATGCCAAATGTGTCCGAAAAAGAAGAGCAAAGCAAACGTAGCATGCCCAAAAGTGAACCAACCCCTTGGACTGCTACGAAAAACACCATCGGATTTCAAAGTAGCCCGATCTAATTCAAAAATTTCACCTAATTGGGCACGTCTAGCATATTTTTTCACAGTAGCAGGATCAGAATAACTTACTCCATTAAGTTCGCCACCATAGAACTCAACAGTAACACCTACTTGTTCAACACTATACTTTGATTCTGCCCTTCTAAAAGGAACATCAGCTCTCACAATTCCGTCTTCATCTACCAAAACTACCGGAAATGTTTCAAAAAAAGTAGGCATACGACGTACAAAAAGCTCGCGCCCTTCTTTATCTCTAAAGACGGGGTGTCCTAACCATCCAACAGCAATTCCATCCCCATTGTCCATTGAGCCTGCTCTGAATAATCCCCCCTTTGCCGGATTATTACCAATATAATCATAAAAAGCTAATTTTTCGGGAATTTTAGACCAAGCTTCCGATAAACTAAGATTTTCGGCTAGCCCGGCACTAACTCTTCGATATATTTCTTGCTGAAAGTATCCCTGATCCCACTGATAACGAGTAGGACCAAATAATTCGATTGGGGTAGTTGCTGAACCATACCACATAGTTCCAGCAACAACAAAAGCTGCAAAAAAAACAGCAGCGATACTACTGGAAAGTACAGTTTCAATATTGCCCATACGTAATCCTTTGTATAGACGTTGAGGCGGACGAACACTAAGATGGAATAGGCCTGCTAATATGCCCAATGTACCCGCTGCAATATGATGAGAGGCTATTCCTCCCGGAACAAAAGGATCAAAACCTTCCGCGCCCCACGCTGGATTTACAGATTGTACTTTTCCAGTTAGTCCATAAGGATCGGACACCCATATTCCAGGACCATACAAACCTGTTACATGAAATGCGCCAAAGCCAAAGCAAGCTACCCCTGAGAGAAATAAATGAATTCCAAAGATCTTGGGCAAATCCAAAGAGGGTTTTCCCGTACGTTCATCACAGAATATTTCTAGGTCCCAATATACCCAATGCCAGATAGCTGCCAAGAAGCACAAACCGGAAAACACTATGTGTGCCCCTGCCACACCTTCATAACTCCAAATACCCGGATTTGTTATAGTTCCTCCTGAAATACTCCAACCACCCCACGAATTGGTTATTCCTAAACGAGTCATGAAGGGTATAACGAACATACCTTGTCTCCACATCGGATCAAGAACGGGATCAGAGGGATCAAAAACCGCTAATTCATATAAAGCCATCGAACCAGCCCAACCAGAAACTAGAGCTGTATGCATTATATGAACAGAAAGCAATCGACCGGGATCATTCAATACGACAGTATGAACACGATACCAAGGTAAACCCATGGAAATACCTCTTTATCAAAGAAAAATAGACACTATGCCACTTTATTTTATCGCATTGGAAAAGACTATATATACTAACCATGTACCTAATTTCAGTAGATTCCGTATCAGAAAGGATTAATATTTATTCCATTCCATTGAAAATAACGTGAAAATAACGGAACAATTTTCTTCGTAAGAACAAAGAGAAGCAGATCTATTCTATACCCGATAAGTACCAATACGCAATGGGAGGATTGGTCCCATTTTTGGGGAACGAATGGATAGATACTTGTTTATCATTCGAACGATCGATTTCTTCGTTCAAATTTTTTCTTTATTCATTCTGTCTTACTCTATAAACTTTCCAATCTATGTATCAAATAGAATAAAGAGAAAAAAGGGATGAAGACAATAAACCATTGATTGTTACGTTTCCATATTAAAGTGAAGTATAGTACTAAATTTTTTTGTTTAATTTAATGCCCATTGGTGTTCCAAAAGTACCTTTTCGGAGTCCTGGAGAGGAAGATGCGGTTTGGGTTGACATATAGTGCGACTTGTCAGACATATTGGGTCATATGGGATTTACCCGTTCTCTCCCCTGATCGAGAGATCCTCTGTTTCGCCCAAGAGATATTGTATTGAGTGAGGCATCAATCAATCATTCGGAGCGTGAAGTGCAATTAGATCAATTTATTTTATATTGGGGATCAATATTATCAATTTAGAAGAATTTATGGTTTACTTGGACTGATAAAATAAAGTATCCAGGCTCCGTTCAGAAAATACCAAATCGATAACAAATTGTTAATATAATATATGTATGATTACCACTTGTATCATAAATGATTCTTATACCTACTATTACTTTATACCTACTATTACTATAGTAGTGATAGTAGTGATCCCAAATTGCCGACCAACGGAATAGTATGATGAATACATCAAATAGTTTTGGGAAAGCAAGACACGAAATTAACAAAAAAAAAGAAGTCATAACAAAAAAATGGTACTGAGACCATTTGTCCTATATGTGCAAATAGAATTCGGACAGATCTTTTCCCGGGGTAGACCATGAACCTAAAAGAATTGAAAGGGCCCATTCAGGAACAAGAC